ACTGGACGTTCTCAAAATGGGTACTATCGGGTCGGGTGAATTAGAGAATAGACAGACGTCTGTTGGCATTCCAGCCTTCCTTCTCCTTTCAGGGCCTATCCGAAAGAGGATCGTACCTCTTGGTCGTGAATATCTGAATAGGACGAACCCGCCTCCGTGGATATCTTTGCTTCGGAACAAAGCAATTAGAATTAGGCTCGGTCAACTGGAATGTGTATTATCCATATGGGAGATCTTCCAATTGAGGAGATCCATCGACCTGAGACGAAGAGAAAGGTCTATCTATCTTCTTTAGTTATTCAATGAAACCAATGATTCGTTATTGGAGCAGATAGCAACAACCATTTCAGCGGACATGCGTATTTTCCGATGGATTTACATGGTTTCATTAGTATAATCTGTTCCACTTAATCCCCTTTTCATGGGCACATATCTTTACGGCTAAGGAATGGGGAATCTTTCTCCTGTTACATGAATCAAATGTTTCATTTCATCCGGGAAAAGCCATCTCTTTCTCAACAATGTCTTTGTCATTTGATCCAATAGCGTTCCGTTAGATAGGAACAGATTTGATAAATACTGATAACTCTCGGATAGAGTATTAGAACGGAAAGGTCCATTAGATAATGAACTATTGGTTCTAAACCATCTCTGGCGATGAATCAACAATTCGAAGTGCTTTTCTTGCGTATTCTTGATGAACCAGCGTTTATATATAGATGTAGGAGGATTTGTTTGGGAAGCAATAAGCCCCTTTGACATCTCTTCATCTGCAAAGAATTCTCGACGTGAAAACACAGAGACAGAGGGCTGATCTTTGAATAGGGAAAAGAATGGATCCGCAGGGTCCCAAATGAATTGGCTTGTTCGAAAAAAGCCTTGTTCTTTGGAAGATCTATCTCGTGTCTGGTACTGCATGGTTCCACTCTGCAAGAACTCCGAATCATTCTCTTGAAGCTCATCCTCTTTATGATAAATGATCCATTTGCCCCGAAATGACCCAGTCCAATAGGGAAATCCCAATTCAGTGGGCCTTTCGATACAATCAAATAGATTAGGGCGCCATATTCTAGGAGCCCAAACTATGTGATTGAATAAATCCTCCTCTATCTGTTGCGGATCGAGGGCCCCCTCCCCTTCTTCAAACTCCGATTCGTATTTTTCATATAGAAATCTCTGATCAACGATAGAACAAGATCCATTTTGCATCATATCTAACCGATTCCTTGGTTCGGACCGAAGAAGTAATGTCACTCGATTATTATCAAACTGACTGCAATATTTTTCTGTCCGTGAGGATCCCGCCAGAGCCAGAGTGCCTTCTACTTCTAATAGTAATAATAGTAATAGGCCATGAACTAGATCAGAATCATTCTCAACGAATCCATAAGAAGTGATCCAATTTTTTTCATCGTGTCTGGATGAAGACCAAAGATCTTGAGCGACCGATCCGGCAGAACAACTCAAAAGATAAAGAAGTATCGTTAATTTCTTCATGCTCGTTCCAAGTTCGAAGTACCATTTGTACAAATAAGAATCCCCTCCCTTACATGATTTCTTCTTCATATAGATAGATATAGGATCTATGGGGCAATTACTTAGAAGTACATTTTGTGTAACAGCCCTTCCTATCTGATAGAAAAGGATCCCATGATCCTGAACCGATCTTATCTGGGATCGAAAATCCCAAGTTTTTCTATGAAGAGCTGATCTAATTGTATTAGTTTCTATAATGGATTTCTTCTGTGTAATACTAATTGATAGGGCCTCATTGATAAATGCTACAAGATCTCGCGCATTGGAACCCATGGTTATGGACCCGAATCCGTTAGTATGGAACATCTTCTTTTCCAAGTGAAATCCCCTAGTATATGAAAGAATGAAAAAGTGCTTTCGTTGTTGTGGAAGAAGAAGCCTTCGTATCTTAATGCATGTATTTAATTTATTCGGAGCTATTAGAGCGGGATCCACTTTTTGGGGAATATGAGTCGAAGCAATAACAAGAATCTTTCCAGTGGAACATCTTTCACAATCCCTGGAGAGATAGTTCTCTAATAGACCGAGGGATAAGTAATTCGACTCATTCACATGCAGATCATGAATGTTTGGAATCCATATTATGCAAGGAGACATTGCTTTTGCTAATTCGAATTGAAGGGTTATATCAAATCGGTCTATTTTCGGCGTCATATACATAGTTAGCACATTCGTCATAGTTAGCAGCTCCGTATCAATATCAAGGTCATCATCAATATCGTCACTATCATCAATATCGTCACTATCATCAATATCGATATCATCAATAAGATAACCTTTAGGCTTGTCATCCAGGAACTTGTTCGGAAATACCGTAATGAAAGGAACATAGGAGTTTGTCGCTAGGTATTTGACCAAACAGGATCGTCCAGTTCCTATAGAACCTATCACTAAAATACCTCTAGAAGGGGATAGGGCTAAGCGGAGCGAAAAGGGTTTTCCATGAGGAGATGGGGAATGAAAA